TACAACTTGAACAATGAATTAATAAGTCGAACAAAAGCTCTAGAAAAAGAAAAGGGATTTCTTGCTCTAGATATGCTCGAAAAAAGGACCAGATTATGCAATGATGAAAACGAACAAAAATACTTGCCCAAAACGTATGACCCCTTTTTGAGGGGACCATATCGTGGAACAATAAAAAAATTCTATTCACATATGATCATGAATGATTTAATCACTTCTACAGATACGGAGGATTCCATAGAAATCAATTGGATAAATAAGATTTATGGGCTACTTCCTAATAATTCTAATTATTCCAGAAAATTTGAACATCAAAAGAATCCGCCTGATAGGGAATCATTACTGAATTATATTGGTAATTCCTTAACCTCAATCAAAGAATTTCCTTTTGAGCCTGCACCCATTTTGCATTTTAAAAAATATTCTTTATTGAGAGAGCAAACAAGAATTGATTTTGAAAATCAAACAAAAGCTTTAAAATGGGTATTCGATGTAATTACAACTGATCCAAACGATCAAACAATAATTAGAAATAAATCTATTGGAATAGAAGAAATCCATAAAAGGGTTCCTCGGTGGTCATACAAATTAACTGATGATTTGGAAGAACAGGAGGAAGAAAATGAGGAAGAATCTAAGGAAGATCATGAAATTCGTTCAAGAAAAGCCAAACGCGTAGTAATTTATACTGATAACAATCAGAATACCAACCCTATTACAACTACAAATAATACTAATAATAGTGATCAAGCAGAAGAGGTGGCTTTGATACGTTACTCGCAACAATCGGATTTTCGTCGGGATATAATCAAAGGATCCATGCGTGCTCAAAGACGTAAAACGGTTATTTGGGAAATGTTTCAAGCAAATGTGCATTCTCCGCTTTTTTTGGATCGAATAGACAAAACATTTTTTTTTTCTTCTTTTTATATCTCTGAAATGATGAATCTCATTTTTAGGAATTTATTTTATTATAAATAAAAAAATAAATAAAAATATTGATACATAAGATAAATACAAGAATAGATAAGACGAGATTCGCCCACCTCCCATATATTTAATCCCTTCCCCTATAAAAAAACTTGCAACACCAACACCATTTGTAATTCCATCAATTATACGTCTATCAAAAAACTGAGTTAGTTTGGTTAATCCTCTTATCCCCACGGTAAAAACTCTAGTATAAAAAATATCTATGTAACCACGATTATATGACCAATTGTATATCACATTTTTTATTCGGTCCACAAGAATTCTTTTAGGACCCCCTTTTAAAAATGAATTGATTAAATCCAAATTCTGGAAAAATGAATAAGCGGATCCGTATAAAATATATGCTATGAATAGTCCGAAAATTGCTATACTTACCGAAAAAATTGCATTTGTAAAAAATTCATCCAAATTTACAGAATAATTAGAACTTGAATGTAAAAGATTTGTTGATGGGGTTAACCATTTCGATAATATATCAAAATCTATTACTCCTTGATCAAAAGAAATTCCTATTGATCCAACCAACAAAGTAAATAGTACTAATACAAGAAGAGGAAATAGCATAGTATTGTCCGATTCGTGAGGATACATGGAAGTGTATTTATTTCCAAAGTAAGTACTAAAGTATCGTATCCTATTTCTTACATTATTATCAATTTTGGATCTTTCTTTTGCAAAAAAAGAAACCTTTTTATTCATTGTTGATAAAAGTAAATTTGGATTGACTCCTCTTGGAGTTCCTTTTCCCCATAGAGATATGGAATAGAACGAACCATTTTTCGTGCTACTGTAATTTTTAAAATGAACGCGGAAATACCCATCAAAGGTAAGTAAATATACCCGAAACATATAAAATGCGGTTAATCCTGCTGTGAAATAAGCTATTACTGCGAAAATTGGTGAATACAACCAACTATCATTAAGAATGTCATCTTTGGACCAAAAACAAGCAAGAGGTGGAATACCACAAAGAGAAAGTGTACCCAATAAAAAAGTAGTTCTTGTAATTGGAACATATCTTGTTAAACCACCCATAAGAACCATATTCTGACTTTTATCTGGTGAATATCCAACAATAGGTTCCATTGAATGAATAATAGATCCGGATCCCAAAAACAATAAAGCTTTTGAATAGGCATGAGTGATCAAATGGAATAAAGCAGCTCGATAAGAACCTATACCTAGAGCTAACATAATATAACCCAATTGAGACATTGTGGAATAGGCTAAGCTTTTTTTAATGTCTCTTTGAGCAAGGGCCAAAGTAGCCCCTAATAATAGTGTTATTACACCTATTAAAGAAATGAAATTCATTATATAAGGTATGACTATGAAAAGAGGAAGAAGCCGAGCTACAAGAAAAATTCCTGCTGCTACCATAGTAGCAGCGTGTATAAGAGCCGAAATAGGAGTGGGTCCTTCCATAGCATCAGGTAACCATACGTGAAGGGGGAATTGTGCGGATTTAGCAACTGCACCGACGAATAATAAAGAAGCACACAAGGTAGCAAATAAAGAATTGACCCCATTATTTTGGATTAAGTTATTAGTTATTTCGAGCAAATACCGAAATTCTAAACTACCTGTTATCCAATAAAAACCTAAGATTCCTAACAATAAACCAAAATCCCCTACACGATTAGTTACAAAAGCTTTTTGACAAGCACTTGCTGCAATTGGTCGTGTGAACCAAAACCCTATTAATAAATAAGAACACATTCCCACAAGTTCCCAAAAAATATAAATTTGTATCAAATTTGAACTAGTAACTAATCCCAGCATAGAAGTATTAAAAAAACTCATATAAGCAAAAAATCTCAAATATCCTTGATCGTGATACATATACTTGTCACTATAAATAAGAACCATGATTCCAACAGTAGTAATTAGTATTGACATAATAGAAGTAAGTGGATCGATCAAGTATCCAAACTCTAAGGAAAAATCATTATTGATGGTCCAAGACCATAGATATTGATAGATAAAACTTCCATTTATTTGTTGAATAGACAGATTGGCTGAAAACACCATAGCTATACTTAAGAGTAAAACACTAGGAAAAGCCCACATGCGACGAATATTTTTTGTTGCTGTCGGAATAAGTAGAAGTCCAAATCCTATTGACATAGTAACTGGAAGTGGAAGAAAAGGTATTATCCACGCATATTGATATGTATGTTCCATAAGAAAAGAAACTCTTTTTTCTTATAATTACAAATTGTTCTCGATTCACCAATTCTTATCTTTTTTATCCTTTTAGAAAGGAACAATAATAAAAGAAATAAACAAAAAAAAAGATATGAAAAAAAAAGTCAAATATTGGGATTCTTAATTATTCTTATTTTTTTTTTTTTGTGATTAATAAACATATTTATTATACTATAATAGTATAATAAATATATTATATAGTATACTATATATAGTAAGGAAAAAGAGTTAGACCAAAAAAAGAGTACTTTTTTTTATTCAAATATGGATCATAGTATCTATATTCGAATTAAAAAAAATACCTAGGTATTCTAGTTCATTTTGGGAAGGGAGTAATTACCTAACTTGTTGTGTAACTGATTGATTGGATTGAAACCCAATAAAAAAACTTATGTTTATAAGAAATCTTATGATATTCCTTACTTTGAATTATGGACATAGCACTCTGGGCTTAATCAATTTTTATTTTCCCTTATTTTCTTCCATTTTTTTCCCTCATGTCATTTATATATGTGATGTGTGATGTGCGCGCATACGTATATGTGATATATATATCACATATACATGTATATATAAATATATTTGTATTATATATATTTGTATGTTTATTATATATTTATATGTTAAAGTAAAAAAACAATGTATATTAAAAAAATTATCCACATACACGAAATAAGTATAGATAATAACTAAAAAGAACGATCTATTTTGAAGAATACATGTCTTTCACATACAACGATAAAAGGAGGAACCCCCCTTTTTTGA